AGGGTATTCTCGATTTTACCTTATTTATAGGTGACCATTACCATTTCAGCGTCACAAACTTTTTTGTTTTCACAACAGAAAACTTTTAACAATATTTATGTTATTGTTATGAAAGAGTACGAAAAAAAAAAAGAAACTTTGGGATTGCTGAATCAAAGACGAGATAAATATATAAAAAGCAACGGAGCCATCATAGTATTTTTTAACTGCTCCGAAAGGAAGGATGGTAATTGGATCGTTTGCCGATCTGAATCGGATAAACCCTATATCTATATTTTTTCTCTTTCTTCGATGGAAATGGAAGGTAAAGTGAATTCCATTGTATAGCCGTATGCAATGCGCAAAAGATGCCTGTACGGTTGCTCAATTCTATCTTTCTTTTTTTATTATTCTTTATCTCTTCTCCTCACCAGATAGAGGAACCATTTGTTATATTATCAGGGTAATGATACATCAACCTGCGAGTTCTTTTTATGAGGCACAAACGGGAGAATTTATCCTGGAAGCAGAAGAACTACTGAAACTGCGCGAAACCATCACAAGAGTTTATGTACAAAGAACGGGCAAACCCCTATGGGTTGTATCCGAAGATATGGAAAGGGATGTTTTTATGTCAGCAACAGAAGCCCAAGCTCATGGAATTGTTGATCTTGTAGCGATTGAATAAAAAAAAATAGCAGTAAGTTTAATCAAATCGCCGATTTGAGATTTTATCTTCTTACTTATTACCGGGTTTAATAATATTCTATTCATCTATTAAATAGAGAAGTAATTCATAATCATCCGGTTAGGATCGATCTAAACCAGCCCATTTATTATGTATACGATTCAACATGCCAACTATTAAACAACTTATTAGAAACACAAGACAGCCAATCAGAAATGTCACGAAATCCCCCGCTCTTGGGGGATGTCCTCAGCGTCGAGGAACATGTACTAGGGTGTATGTGCGACTCGTTCCGATCACCATTGGTAGAAAAAAGGGAAAGAAATTTTCCAGTATCAATGATCAGTACTATTGAATAGTATAAAATGGAAGGAAGAAGGTCGTTCACTATCTATATATCGAAAACTAAAAAAAAAAAGATCTATTCAATTCTTCTATTGTATATGAAATTTATGGTTTCCGATGAGAAAAAATTCCTCATTGGTAACAAATAGTTATTCATTAAGCGGGGAAATCCTATTTTCAAAGCCGAAATCTTATGCCTATACTCTTGCAAAAACGGACTAAGAGGGTCAGCTACCCCATCCAATCTTCATAATTAAATACCGTTACTGTATAGGTAGATCTCGTTGTGAAAGACCTATTACTAGATAATTCATGGGTAGAGCCGAAGAACGGAAACTGTACAACTCGCTAATAGCATTGATTAAATGAAGTAAGGGACTCCGGTATATATAGAGGACCTCACCGTTTAAGACATAACCATAGAAACGATGGAATCCACTATTTCGTTATTCATTTCTATTTATTCCTTTTTTCTGTTTTTTGATACCTAGTATCAATACTCGTTTCGAGGTGAAATGCCTAAAAGAAAAGACAAATCGTGGTCGGGAAGGTTATAGTAGCAAAAGCCATTGGAATTTTTATTTTATACATTGGAAGAATCCGTTTTGTTATTAATAAACTAGGAAAAGGAAAAAGAATAACTGAAAGAAAGGAAATCAATTAGTTATTCATGAAAGTTTCATTTATTCAATGACTAGAATTCGACGAGGATATATAGCTCGGAGACGTAGAACAAAAATTCGTTTATTTGCATCAAGCTTTCGGGGGGCTCGTTCAAGACTTACTCGAACAATTATTCAACAGAAAATAAGATCTTTGGTTTCGTCTCATCGAGATAGAGATAGGAAAAAGATAGATTTTCGTCGTTTGTGGATCACTCGGATAAATGCAGTAATTCGCGGGAATAGAGTATCCTATAGTTATAGTAGATTAATACACAATCTGTACAAGAGACAGTTGCTTCTTAATCGTAAAATACTTGCACAAATAGCTATATTAAATAGGAATTGTCTTTATATGATTTCTAATGAGATCAGATCATAAAATAAAAAAGGAAATTGTAAGGAATTTGTCAGAATATTTTAAATGGAGTTCGCTGGAGAATGAACTCCGGGAAGGTAGAGTAGAAATTAGTATGATAAAGAGAATATGATAAAGTCGTTCAAAATTAAATGAGCGAATATGTCCAATATCCAATAAAAAAAGATTTCTTCTTCTTCCCCAATTTTTTTTCTTACGATTTTTCGAACAAAATATCAATCTGTGTTTGAGTTCGGATTTTTATTTGGGTTCAATTGAGGAGTAAAGTAAGTCTACTTTTTTTTATTTATTTATGGTTCTAAGACCAGTAGCTCCGGCGGTCGACTCGCTTCTTTCAAATTGTTTCTCATTATTAAGAAAAGGTAACAAAGATAAAATACGAGCTTGTTTTATAGCAATAGTAATTAATCGTTGTTGTTTTAAGGTTAATCTATTTACCCGTCTAGATAATATTTTTCCTTGTTCACTAATAAATCGACTAATTAAACTCATGTTTCTATAATCAATTCGATCCCCCGATTGGATCGGGGGCAAACGCCTACGAAAAGATCGCTTGGATTTAAGAAAGAGTCGCTTGGATTTTTCCATGGTTTGTTTATTTCTTATCCTCAAAATCCTATTTCAATTTGATCCAAAAAGATTTCCAATTCAAAATATAGGATTTGATTTGGCTTTTTTTTTAGTTAGTTATATTATGTTAACTAAAATGAAAATATATAAAATAATATGGTATATATAGAATATGTCCTTTTCGTGTTACTTGTAAGAGTGACACACAGGCACTTGATTCGAGTTATTTCTTTATCTCCCCGTGAATCGTATGTTTGTAACAATAGGGACAGAATTTTCTCAATTCCAATCGACTAGGCGTATTGTGTCGATTCTTTTGAGTAATATATCTGGAAACACCCCTTGATTCCTTATTAAGACCGTTTCTAACACAGTTGGTACATTCTAAAATAACCGTTACTCGGACATCTTTACCCTTGGCCATGAACCTCCTTTGCGTTTTTGATTCAACCAATTCTTCTACTTTCCGCGAAAAAAGGAAGGAAAAAAGAAATAAAAAAATAAGAAGTAAAACAACAAACTAATATTTAGGTATATTTTGAATCGAATTCGATTCAATGTACAGTATTTTATTAAAAGATCTTGTATGATCTTCTTGCCCTAGACACATTTCTGTTCTCACAATATTATTTCTAATTCGATTTTTTCTAAAAAAAAAAAGAAAAGAGGGGGAGGGATTAGTCACAAATCTTTTGATTCTATCTCTAATCTTCTTCACCCCTTCTCATGTCAATAACTAGAACGAAAAAAAAGGGAATGTCAACGCATCCGGAAATAAACGATTGATCTCTATCAAAAGACCTGCTAAAGCCCCAAACCATAGAGTACTTAGTACCGGTGCCACGGAAAGATATGTTTTTAGATCTCGCATTTTAAATCCTCCTTCTTTATTCTTTTTATTTATTTATTGTATTATTTATTGTAATGCCTAATGTTAATACATATATGATCCGATATAATATATATGTAAGTAGTTAAGGACCGCTTGTATTTTATTTGTACACGGAATTCCTAATTCCAATTGAAATCTACAATGATTCGGTAGATAAGATTTTCCTTTTCTTAAAACCGAAAAAGACGTCCCTTCCGACTGAGCATTCCCAAAAAATATTCCCTTTTTTAGTTATTTTTTCTTTTTACGATGAGTTTCATATTCATGTGTATATAAGCCTTCTATTATTATTATATGTTACATGAGAATAAATGTTACATGAGAATAAAAAAAAGAAATGGCAAGATAACTTGGATATATCAATGGAGAAAATAAGGATTTTGAAAACAAGACAGGGATTCTATAAAATGACACTGTAGACCAATTGAAAGGGATGTAGCGCAGCTTGGTAGCGCGTTTGTTTTGGGTACAAAATGTCACGGGTTCAAATCCTGTCATCCCTACCTATTACTTCTCGTCTGAGCAGTAACGAGGGATTTCTTGAAATCGATTAAAATCAGGCATACATAATCTTTATCTTTTTTATATTATATCATATTCTATATGATAGTCTTATGTATACAAGATGTATTCGGGTTAGAAAAAAAATCCTCTTCTTTTTTTTTCGTTTTAGCTAGTGTGATAATGATAAGAAGATAAGAAAGCGCTCTTAGTTCAGTTCGGTAGAACGTGGGTCTCCAAAACCCGATGTCGTAGGTTCAAATCCTACAGAGCGTGATTCCATTCTTGGTTAGGTTAGTCCCAAAATTACAATTAAATAATTGAACAATTAAATAATTGAACAGTAATCTTAATTTGACCTCCTTTGGATTAAAGAAAAGAGGAGAGGAGGTCAATTAAAAAAAAGATGTTAATTAATTTAATCAAAGATCCAACTGATCACCACGTCTGTATTGTAAATATGCAGTTACAAATAATCCAGCTAAAGTAATAGGAATTAGACCTAAGACAATTCCAAATAGAAAAACTTCAATCATTTCCATTTTTTTGAAAGGGAAAAAGGAGAGGTAATATCTATCCCTACATATTAATCCGCATTGCTCATGAATCTCAATGACCACTAATTGGAAATTGACTCTCTAAGGAACTATAGAGTCTATGAATACCACAGAAAGATTTCTTTTTATGCGTTGTGTTCATTCAATTAATTTCAAATAAGTCGTATCTTGGTCAGACCAATAAAGAGAGCTGAGGTTATAGTTAAAGCTGCTAGTAGAAAACCGAAATAACTAGTTATAGTAAGCATGAAGATGAAGGAGTTAAATGAAATGTGTTCTTTTTATCCATATGTTTATAAAGCACTTCCCTAAGTTTCAATATACGAAGATAAGCAAAAATACCAATTCAAATGAAAGAATAAGTTCAATTGATAGTTGTTAATTCATCAATCATTATAGACGGGATTAACAAAAACATAGAGTAAGG